TTAGTTAAAATTCGTTAAAAGAAATTTTTGTTCAATTTATCTAATATTATGAGAAAAATAGATCAATATATTTTGGATCTATTTTTTTTATGATTTGACTCCAAAACAAAAATGGAATCTATTTTTATGTTTTTGAAATTTCGAAATTTGTATTTTTTCGCTAACTATCAAACAAAAAAACAAAAAAAAGGAAAAAGGGGGACTATCACTAGCTTTAACTAAAAATTTCGATTTTATTTATCTTAGAATTTTGAATCATTCTAAATATTTCTTATTGTCGAGCCATTGTAATTGCACCTATCAAGGAAACCAAAAGAATTATAGAAATGAGTTCAAACGGAAGAAAAAAATCTGTTGCTAAATGAATCCCAATTTGTTGAACGTTATTTATGAGGTCCTGTTCTATAATTTGGTTTGATCTTGTAGTCCAAAGAATTCCGTACCATGAGGTATCTGGGATAGTAGTCATTAGTGAAAAAAGAATAGTTGTACAAACCAGTGAAGTAAGCCCATCTCCAAAGGTCCAAAGATAGGAATCATTGGAATATTCTGAACCATTCATGAACATTACAGCAAATATGATCAATACATTTATGGCTCCCACATAAATAAGTAGCTGCGCGGCAGCTACAAAATAGGAGTTCAATGAAATATAGAATAAGGATATACAAAAAAGAATCAATCCCAACGAAAAGGCAGAATAAATTGGATTGGTAAGTAATACTACCCCTATACCCCCTAATAAAAGAACTGATCCCAGAAATACGAAAAGAATATCATGTATTGGTCCAGGTAAATCCATTATGTCTAAAAAAAAATAAAGAACTTGAAATATTTCATGACCTTACTAAATGATCCAGGAAAGAAAAAGGGGGTTATCCTATTTTTTATATTGTATATGATATAGTCTATGATAGATTTCTCATAGAATGAAATGGAAATATGGATTAATGTAATTAGAGTTTTTTATCCGAAAAAAGACTAGTTTGAATAGTGGTCCAAATTGTATATTTCGAAATCATCTCATCACGAAAAAGAGATTCCCAGTCTCAATCAACCAGTGATTCTCAACAAGTAATAGTTATGAGTTTTTTTTTTGAGTTACTGACTAACCAAAAAAAAGCTTGGATCTTTCTCTATCAAAAAAATCTTAGTAATTAGTAATCGTTCTTGAATCAAAGGATTTCTCTTTGTCTATTTGGATTTGAGTCGAATTCATAACTGTTTGAATTGTGTAATCTCCAATTATTGAGATTGGTAAGCGACCCAAAGCAATTTGATTAGAATTCAATTCATGACGATCATAAGTAGAAAGTTCATATTCTTCAGTCATTGATAAACAGTTTGTTGGACAATACTCGACACAGTTACCACAAAATATACAAACCCCGAAATCAATACTATAATGAAGCAATTGTTTCTTTTTAATATCTCTTTCCAATCTCCAATTAACAACGGGTAGTTCTATCGGGCATACACGAACACATACTTCACAAGCAATACATTTATCAAATTCAAAGTGGATTCGACCCCGGAAACGCTCTGACATGATCGATTTTTCATAAGGATATTGAATAGTGACAGGTAAACGATTTGTGTGGGATAAGGTAATTATGAAACTTTGACCAATGTACCTTGCAGCTCGTATTGTTTGTTGACCATAATTCATGAACCCAGTTACCATAGGGAACATATTGTAAATATCCATAAAAAAATGGAAGTTTCTTTCTCTTGTTTGAGAGAGATTAGAAATCGAAAATCTTGTTATCGTATTATGTTATTTATAGTGAAACAAGTTGAGAAGAAGTTGTTAATAACAGATTACCTAGAGAAATAGGTAAAAGAAATTTCCATCCAAGATTTAATAACTGGTCTATTCTCATCCTAGGTAAAGTCCATCTTGTTGTGATAGAAATAAAGAGAAAAAAATAAGCTTTAGCTAATGTAATAAAGATACCAATTGTCATTTCCAAAATTCCAGCCATTTGATTGATTCCGAAAAGTTCAGGAATGGATATGTACGGAATAGACAAATTCCACCCACCTAAGTAAAGAACTGTGACAAATAATGAAGAAACTAATAAATTGAGGTAAGAAGCAAGATAAAAGAGAGCATATTTGATACCCGAATATTCGGTTTGATAACCTGCTACTAATTCCTCCTCTGCTTCTGGTAAATCAAAGGGCAATCTCTCACATTCGGCTAGAGAAGAAATTAGAAAAACTAGAAACCCTATAGGCTGACGCCACAGATTCCACCCCCAAAAACCATATTTGGACTGTGCTTCAACTATATCAACTGTACTTGAACTGTTAGATAATCATAGTCGATAATAACATCACTGTTTTCATCGCTATTTCAAAACCGTACATGAAACCTCAGCTTCATACGGCTCCTCTATGGCCCTACAAAATGTAAGGACTGGTTGGGTATTTTCTCCATCGTTCTTTGGGGGTAGACAGAATCAAGATACATCGGAAAGTCCCAAATTAGACCAATGGAATTCTGTCTGCTAGAATAATAAAAAAGGTGCTTCCGAATTGATCTCATCCTTTAGAATGAAAATTTCTCTTTGTGCGGTAATAACTGAATCTTTCAATAAAATACTCGTTATATCAATCAATAAATAGAAAGAATTCGGCATTAGTTCATGAATCATGATAAGAATTCTATATTTATGAATATGGATGGAGGAAAGAAATAAGAAATAAAGATCCTTTTTTGATTATTCATTCCATTATGACATTCCATTTCTTTTTTCCTGTTCTTCTATCTCAGGGGAGGGTAAAAAATAAAGGATTAATTCGTTCTTGATAGTTATTTCTTGAATCAGTGAATAGGAACATACTCTAGATCGGAATCGTAGGGAAGTACTACTTGATCATTTCTACCAATTTCAAGTCCTTATTATGATTCGTTTTATGTATAAAAACTTCTTTTTTGATACCTTACATTATCTCTATTACTAATCCTTTGTGTACCTTGGTGTTCCTAACTGTCCACTGACTTTTGATTGATCCCCAGTATAGTAATACATAGGAAACAATGGTGGAAACTCCATACAGTTGATCTTTTGTTTGCACCCGCTTCAAGATATGCCAAAATTCACAATCTTGGGGTAAACAGTTTACACTGCTTATGTTTACTTCAACTTGATTCTTGTACATAGGGAATGAGATTTTTTCTTCTTACTACAAATTGATAAGCTGTTTTGTTTCACTCATATAACTATCTAGTTTAACTCATCAACCCGAATGCTGAATCCAAAATGAAAATATCTATTCAATACCTTGAATCTCTTTTTTTTCTTTGATTTCTAGAAGAAAGAGAGGTCAAAGTTCATATTTCAACGAATCACACGTAGAGATATTGATAATACACATAGAGTTAATGGTATTTCATAACTAATAGATTGAGCAGCAGCTCGTAGACCACCTGAAAAGGAATATTTATTATTCGACCCATATCCTGACATAAGAAGACCAATAGGAGCAATACTTGAAATGGCGATCCATAAAAAAACACCTATACTGAGATCGCCTAAAACAAGACGATACCCAAAAGGAATTACTAAATAGCTTAGTAAAACTGATATGACTGCTATAGACGGTCCGACACTAAACAAACCAATATCTCCTCGAGATGGGAGGAGGTCCTCTTTCAAAAGCAGTTTAGTCCCATCTGCTATAGCTTGAAGAATTCCCAACGGACCGGCATATTCAGGCCCAATACGTTGTTGTATCGCTGCAGATATTTTTCTTTCTAACCAAACAATTACTAGTACCCCTATTGTGATTCCCAATATAAGGGTCAAAATGGGTACAATCCATATCAGTCCATAGACTTCTTTGAAAAATTCCGATGTAGAAAAAGAATTGATAGTTTGTACTTCTGTCGTATCAATTATCATTTCAACGATCAACTTCTCCCATAATGATATCTATACTACCTAATATCGTCATGATATCAGCCAATTTCATTCTTTTAACTAGCTGAGGAAGAATTTGCAAATTGATAAAACCGGGTGGACGAATTTTCCATCTCCAGGGGAAAACACTATTATCTCCTATCAAATAAATTCCTAATTCCCCTTTTGGGGCTTCCACTCTCACATAAAGTTCTTGTTTCGATAATTCCAAATTGGGTGAAGGTTTTTTACTTAGAAATCTATATTCAAAATCATTCCATTTAGAATTCTTTGCTCTATCAAAGCGTCGGACTTCTAAATTCTCATAGGGTCCTCCAGGAATTCCTTCTAGAGCCTGTTGAATCATTTTTATGGATTCCCTCATTTCACCAATTCGTACTAAATAACGAGCTAATGAATCTCCTTCTTTTTGCCATTGGACTTCCCAATCGAATTCATTGTAACACTCATAATGATCAACTTTACGAAGATCCCATGGGATTCCAGAAGCTCGTAACATCGGCCCTGATAAACCCCAATTTACTGCTTCTTCTCCACCAATAATGCCCACTCCTTCAACTCGTTCCAAAAAAATGGGATTCCGTGTAATAAGTTTTTGATATTCAACAACTCCTGTTAAAAAAGAATCACAGAAATCGAAACATTTCTCTATCCATCCATAAGGTAGATCAGCAGCTACTCCTCCGATGCGGAAATAATTATGCATCATTCGCATACCTGTGGCGGCTTCGAATAGATTGTATATCAATTCTCTTTCTCTCAAAATATAGAAAAAAGGAGTCTGTGCACCGATATCTGCCATAAAAGGTCCAAGCCATAACAAATGAGAAGCTATACGGCTCAATTCCAGCATAATGACTCTGATATAGCTAGCTCTTTGAGGTACTTGAACATTTTCCAATTGTTCTGGTGCATTTACCGTTATTGCCTCTGTGAACATAGTAGCTAAATAATCCCACCGTGTTACATAAGGTAGATATTGTATAATTGTTCGGTTTTCCGCTATTTTTTCCATTCCTCTGTGTAAATAGCCCAATATGGGTTCACAATCAATAACATCTTCACCATCGAGAGTAAGGATCAGTCGAAGAACACCATGCATTGATGGATGGTGAGGACCCATATTGACTATCATGAGATCTTTTCTTGTAACCGGTACAGTCATATCTTTTCTTCCTGAATTCATTATTCCATGAATTCCTCAAAGTGAGGCTCATCAAAATGAAAAATAGAATACTACTCAAAAAAAAATTCAAACGATGAAATTAACGAGTTTGTGGCTACTGAATATCCAACTGACCAATTAATTGATTATAACGTACTCGATTTTTCTTTGACAAATAAGCCAGCAACCGTTTACGTTTTCTCAGAATTTTTCGTAGACCCCTTTCCGATACAAAATCTTTTTTGTGCAATTCTAAATGTGAACTAAGTCTCTTTATCTTATTGGTGAAACTCAATACTTGAAATTCAACAGAACCCTTGTTTTCTTCTTTTTCTTCTTGTGGAATATTGGAAATGAATGCATTTTTGACCATAAATAACACAATTTTTCTATCTTTTTTCTTTCTTTTTCATGGATGATTTTTCCGATCAGGAAAAATAAAAAAATCAGAATTATGCCAGTTATTGGAATCTAGTATACACAAAAATTGGGATTTATTCATATACTACTTTGTTATTCTATCCAAATCCAATTTTCAATTTGATTTGGATAGAAATCGACTATTTTGGAATTCAAAATTGTGGATACATATGTATCCTTAACATACTGAAACGACTTCCATTATTCGTATCAAACCAATAGCGATTCATACACAATAAATCTTCTAATCGATAATTGGGCCAAAGAAAAGATTTGCATTTAACGAATTCATTTGCATCTGTATTCAGTTCCTCCTCATTGAAAACATTTCATAATTGTCCAGAGTTTGTTATGTCGTCTTCATTGCTAGAGTTTGTTATGTCGTCTTCATTGCCAGAGTTTGTTATGTTTTCTTTATTGAAATAGAATCGATTCATATATTTATTTACATAGAATGGCTTTCTATTGGTAACATTCCAATTAGGGTAATTGAAAGAAGTGAAAATGCGTAATTCTCTACAACGTCTAGGAGATAGAATATCTTCAGGACGAAGGAAATCCTGAGTTTGGTGCTGATTTTGATTGACCAATGAGGTATTGATTCTTATCATTTGATTATCAATTATTGGGTGAATTTCTCCCCCCTCCTTTTCGACCATACTTTTACTTCAAAAAGAACTTCTTCAAATACAAATAAACAGTGATCAAACCCCGATAGAATAGCAAAAATAATTTAGGGTACATCAGAAAAAACCATAGAAGGACGTAAATTGGTACAGTAAAACGTCTATAATTCCTTACGGGAAAATCAAATACCCACTCGATAAGGTCCTCCAAAGCTTCAAAAATGAATACTAAAAAAAGGGGCCAAATTATAAAAAAAACGACGAACGGTAATAGCATAATATATATCTCCTATTTGTAAAATTGAAAAAGCAAAAATAGTTCCTAATATGAAATTTTCTAGTTTCTTTATATAATCTCTTTCATTTGGAAGTGAGGTTGGAATTCCAATCCCAACTCCACTTCCAGGTAGAAGAAGGATCTTTTTGATTCTCTTCTTATAGTATCTTTTTTCCAACTAAAAGGACAAAATGAAATCCTTTTTAAATTACTTTCCATAAATACCGAAGCCAAATGAAAAAATTTCTTGCGAACTATCGATTATTGGGTGAATTTCTCCCCCCTCCTTTTCGACCATACTTTTACTTCAAAAAGAACTTCTTCAAATACAAATAAACAGTGATCAAACCCCGATAGAATAGCAAAAATAATTTAGGGTACATCAGAAAAAACCATAGAAGGACGTAAATTGGTACAGTAAAACGTCTATAATTCCTTACGGGAAAATCAAATACCCACTCGATAAGGTCCTCCAAAGCTTCAAAAATGAATACTAAAAAAAGGGGCCAAATTATAAAAAAAACGACGAACGGTAATAGCATAATATATATCTCCTATTTGTAAAATTGAAAAAGCAAAAATAGTTCCTAATATGAAATTTTCTAGTTTCTTTATATAATCTCTTTCATTTGGAAGTGAGGTTGGAATTCCAATCCCAACTCCACTTCCAGGTAGAAAGGCCATACTACACGCTTTTGAAGGAATGGAATAGAGTCAAATTGGTTATGAACGATGAATCGAAAGGAAAAATAGATACAGACTGTCCCTCTTGTATCTTTAGGGTTTTTTGGATTCGAGGACGACCTTGTGCTCAAGAATTAGTTTCAGTTCGTTATTTTCCAATGCCATTTTTTGCTCCAGAAAGTCCTTCATTTCTTGATGCTCAATCAAGGAAACCTTGGGTTTTGTTCTTAGGGTAGGGTATTCCGACGGAACGAAACCATGGAACCGCAATAATTCACTAAGAACACCTTTTATACAAAATTGTGGTACAATTGAATCCAACGAGCCCTTTTCAAATAAGTATTCAGCGATATATCCCGTGTTTCTTCCAAAAAAATGTCTTTTTCCTTGGGATCTAGAAAACTACCAAATAATTTCTTCAAATAGTTAGATGCTTCACGAAATGCTTCCTGAGGGGTTACACTCCCATTTGTCAATACTTCGATAAAAAGGGTTTCTTCTTGTTTTGTTGGAATTATATCATAAATGTTTAAATTGACATTGATAACAGGCATGAATACAGCATCTATCGAATAAGCCCCATCTTGGGGATTATTTTCGTCTTTGATACAACGATATCCCCGACCTCTCTCGATTTCTAAATCAATAGAGAAATCGATTGCTTTCGTTAGAGTCGCTATATATTGTGTGGTGTCAACTATTGTCACCGAAGGTGAAACGCAGATATCGTTAGCAGTTACGCGTCTAGGACCACTGACGCAAATTGATGCTTTGATACTATGACGATTGTTAGGACTCCTCAGGACAATTTTTTGCAAATTTTGTAAAATTTCATACAAAGTTTCATCCACACCGTCTATTTGACCATATTCATGGGATGCTTTGTTGTTATGAAATATGGCCCGTGTAATGGATATTCCTTCGATTTCCCCAAGTAAAGCTCTTCGCAAGGCAATACCTATGGTCTGAGCCTGACCTTTCTTCAACCCCGAAAGCATGAACCGGCTATATAGTAACCGTGGATTTTCTTTTTTCGAAGTCACACAAATCCACTTCTTCTGTTTTCGTTTTCGATTGTTATTTTGTTTATTATTGAGATTCATAAGATTTGATTTCTCCTCTCTGTTTTTAGATAAACTACTATGAATTAGTAGGAGGTAGTTTGGAGAAAGATATGGAAATGTCCATCTCATGATTCTTTCTCCTTTTTGAAGTGAGGTTGGAATTCCAATAGTTTTTTTTTGGAATTCCAACTCCACTTCCAGATTGAAAGGCCATACTACACGCTTTTGAAGAAATGAAATAGAGTCAAATTGGTTATGAATGATGAATCGAAAGGAAAAATAGATATAGACTGTCCCTCTTGTATCTTTAGGGTTTTTTGGATTCGAGCACGACCTTGTGTTCAAGAATGAGTTTCAGTTCGTTGCCATTTTTTGCTCCAAAAAGTCCTTCATTTCTTGATGCTCAATCAAGGAAACCTTGGATTTTGTTCTTAGGGTAGGGTATTCCGATCTTTCGGAACGAAACCATGGAATCGCAATAATTCACTAAGAACACCTTTTAAAAGAAATCGTGGTACAATTGAATCCAATGAGCCCTTTTCAAATAAGTATTCAGCTTCTTGTACACCTTCGGGTACAATAATCTTCATTACTTCTTCAATAACTATTTTCCCCGCAAATGCAATGTATGCATCTGGTTCTCCAATAATAATATTGCCAAGCATTCCAAAACTGGCTGTGACGCCACCTGTTGTAGGAGTTGTAAGGATTGACACTAAAAATAAGTTCTTAGTTAATTGATAATCCAATAAAACCGAAGAGATTTTAGCCATCTGTATCAAGCTAAAACTTCCTTCTTGCATACGAGCTCCTCCAGAAGCACACGAAATAATGAGAGGTAACGATTTCTTCGCAGCATATTCAATAAGACGGGTTATTTTTTCACCCACTACCGATCCCATACTTCCTCCGATAAATTCAAAATCCATAACTGCAATTGCTATGGGAATATGGTCGAGTTCACCTATTCCTGTTTGAACAGCGTCAGTCAAACCCGTTTCTCTTTGATTAGAATCGACCTTATCTACATAAGGTATATCAGGTTCTTTTTCTGTATCGGATTCAGAATCTTCATCAGCTTTATATGCACCAGTCTCTTGATCAGCTTTTTCAACCTTTGCCTCTTGATCAGCTTTTTCAACCTTTGCCTCTTGATCAGCTTTTTCAACCTTTGCCTCTTGATCAGC